TTGGGCTCTATGTATTAACGAGTGGGAATCGTCGGGGTATCTATGCAAATAGATATAATCCATGGAGTCGAAGAAACTTTAAAAATGAAAAATTGAATGATAATAATTCTAACTATACGAAAGAACCCTTTTTTTGTAATTCCTATGATGCAATTGGGGCTTTTCGGCAAAAAAGAATAAATTTAGACAGTCCTTTATGGCTCCGGTGGCAACTGGATCAACGTATTGTTGCTTTAAGAGAAGTTCCTATCGAAGTTCACTACGAATCTTTGGGTACCTATCATGAGATTTATGGGCATTATCTAATAGTACGAAGTGTAAAAAAAGAAATTCTTTTTCTATATATTCGAACAACCGTAGGTCATATTTCGTTTTATCGAGAAATTGAAGAAGCTATACAAGGATTTTATCGAGCCTGCTCATACGGTACTTAATCATATCGTATCTATCTAAGTAACTCTAAACTTTATGATACCAATGGAATTCGGCTCGCCCGAGTTCAACTAGGATCATAGTTTGTGAATTTATATGCGAATTAAGATTGAGACAAGTAAGTTTTACAATCACTAAATTAAACCTATTTAGTGTCGAATCCCACTCAGCGGAATATGGAGGTACTTATGGCAGAAGGGGCCAATCTGGTTTTTCACAATAAAGTAATAGATGGAATTGCCATGAAACGACTTATTAGTAGATTAATAGATCATTTTGGAATGGCATATACATCACACATTCTGGATCAAGTAAAGACTATGGGCTTCCAGCAAGCCACCGCTACATCTATTTCATTAGGAATTGATGATCTTTTAACAATACCTTCTAAGGGATGCCTAGTCCAAGATGCTGAGCAACAAAGTTTAATTTTGGAAAAACACCACCATTATGGAAATATCCATGCGGTAGAAAAATTACGTCAATCCATCGAGATATGGTATGCTACAAGTGAGCATTTACGACAAGAAATGAATCCTAATTTTAGGATGACTGACCCTTATAATCCAGTTCATATGATGTCTTTTTCAGGAGCTAGAGGAAATGCCTCTCAGGTACACCAATTAGTAGGCATGAGAGGATTAATGTCGGATCCACAAGGCCAAATGATTGATTTACCTATTCAAAGCAATTTACGCGAAGGACTTTCTTTAACAGAATATATAATTTCTTGCTACGGAGCCCGTAAAGGAGTTGTGGATACTGCTGTACGAACATCAGATGCTGGATATCTCACGCGAAGACTTGTTGAAGTAGTTCAACATATTGTTGTACGTAGGAAAGATTGTGGCACCATACGGGGTATTTCTATGAGTCCCCAAAGCGAAACGATACCCGAAAGAATTTTTATTCAAACACTCATTGGTCGTGTATTAGCAGACGATATATATACGGGCTCGCGGTGCATTGCCGCTAGAAATCAGGATATTGGGATTGGGCTTATTAATCGATTGATAACCTTTCGAGTCCAACCAATATCTATTCGAACTCCCTTTACCTGTAGAAGTACATCTTGGATCTGTCGATTATGCTATGGCCGGAGTCCTACTCATGGTGACCTGGTCGAATTGGGAGAAGCTGTAGGTATTATTGCGGGACAATCCATTGGAGAACCGGGTACTCAACTAACATTAAGAACTTTTCATACAGGTGGAGTATTTACAGGGGGTACTGCGGAACATGTACGAGCCCCTTCTAATGGAAAAATAAAATTTAATGAGGATTTGGTTCATCCCACACGTACACGTCACGGCCATCCTGCCTTTCTATGTGATATCGACTTGGCTATCACTATCGAGAGTGAAGATAGTATACATAATGTGAATATTCCACCAAAAAGTTTTCTTTTAGTCCAAAACGATCAATATGTCGAATCAGAGCAAGTGATTGCTGAAATTCGAGCGGGAACATCCACTTTGACTTTTAAAGAAAAGGTTCGAAAACATATTTATTCTGACTCAAAGGGAGAAATGCACTGGAGTACCGACGTGGACCATGCACCTGAATTTACATATAGTAATGTTCATCTCTTATCAAAAACCAGTAATTTATGGATATTAGCAGGAAGGCCGCACAAACCCACGGTGGCCCCGCGTTCACTTCACAAGGATCAAGATCAAACGAACACTCATTTTCTTTCTGTCGAACAAATAGATATTTTTAACTCTTCAGTGACCAATGCCCCCACGAGACACCCATTTTTGAGTTCGGATCTTTCGAGGAATATAGGGGATAAAATTTGCGATTATTCAGAACTTAATCGAATCCTAAGAACTGGGCATTATAATCTTATATATCCTGTTAAAAATTCCGATTTAGTATCAAAGAGGCGAAGAAATAGATTCACCATTCCATTTCAACCGACTCAAGAACGGGAGAAAGAATTAATGCCTCTCTCAAGTATCTCGATTGAAATACCCCTAAATGGTAGTTTCCGTAAAAATAGTATTCTTGCTTATTTTGATGACCCTCGATACCGAAGAGATAGCTCGGGAATTACAAAATATGGGACTATAGAGGCGGATTCAATCCTAAAAAACGAGGGGTTGATTGAATATCGAGGAGTCAAAGAATTTAAAGCAAAATACCAAATGCAAGTGGATCGATTTTTTTTCATTCCCGAGGAAGTACATATCTTACCACGATCTTCTTCCATAATGGTACGGAACAATAGTATCGTTGGAGTAGATACACAAATAACTTTAAATACAAGAAGTCGGGTATGCGGATTGGTCCGAGTAGAGAAGAAAAAAAAAACAATTGAACTAAAAATCTTTTCGGGAAATATACATTTTCCTGGAAAAACAGATAAAATATCCCGACACAGGGGCATTTTGATACCGCCGGGAAGGGGACAAACAAAGCCCGAGGAATCTTTAAAGTTTAAAAATTGGATCTATGTCCAACGAATTACACCTACGAAGAAACGGTATTTTGTTTTGGTTCGACCTGTCGTCACATATGAAATGACGGACGGTATAAGTTTATCAACACTTTTCCCTCAGGATCTGTTGCAGGAAAGGGATAAGGTGCAACTTCGAGTTGTCAATTATATCCTTTATGGAAATGGCAAGCCTGGCCGTGGAATTTTTGACACAAGTATTCAATTGGTTCGGACTTGTTTAGTTTTAACTTGGGACCAAGAAAAAAAACGTTCTTCTATGGAAGAGGCGCACATCTCCTTTGTTGAAGTAAAAACAAAAAGTATGATTCGAAATTTTCTAAGAATCGATTTAGTCAGTTCATATGCCGGAAAAAGGAATGATCCATCAGGATCAGGATTCCTTTCTTATAATGGATCAGATCGTATGAATCCATTTTTTTCTATTTACTCAAAAACACGACTTCAAAAATCATTTAGCCAAAATTATGAAACTGTTCGTACGTTGTTGAATAGAAGGAAGGAATGCCAATCTTTTATCATTTTATCATCAGCCAATTGTTTTCGAATGGGTCCATTCAAGGGGCTAAAATATTACAACGAACCCGATCCTATAATTCAAATTAGCAATTCGTCGGGCCCGTTTGGAACAGCCTTTCAAATTGCTAATTTTTATTCATTTTACCGTTTAATAACTCATAATCAGACCTTGGTAACTAACTATTTGCAACTTGACATTGACAATTTAAAACAAATTGTTCGAGTAATGAAATATTATTTAATCGATGAAACTAGGAATATTTATAATTCTGATCCAGGACGTACCATTATTTTTAATCCGTTCCAATTGAATTGGTATTGTCTTTATTATAATTTTTGTGAAGAGACCTACACAAAAATGAGTCTTGGACAATTTGTTTGTGAAAATGTATGTATAGCCAAAAACGGACCACACCTAAAGGCGGGTCAAGTTCTAATTGTTCAGGTTGACTCTATAGTAATAAGAGCAGCTAAGCCCTATTTGGCTACCCCCGGAGCGACTGTTCATGGCCATTATGGGGAAATTGTATATGAAGGAGATACATTAGTAACATTTATATATGAAAAATCGAGGTCTGGTGATATAACGCAAGGCCTTCCAAAGGTAGAACAAGTCTTAGAAGTTCGTTCACTTGAGTCAATATCGATTAATCTAGAAAGGAGGATTCGTACTTGGAATGAACATATCACAGGAATTCTTGGACTTTCTTGGGGATTCTTGATTGGCGCTAAGCTAACTATAGTGCAAAGCCGTATCTCTTTAGTTAATAAGATCCAAAAGGTTTATCGATCTCAAGGGGTCCAGATACATAATCGACATATAGAAATTATTGTACGTCAAATAACATCAAAAGTCTTGGTTTCAGAAGATGGAATGTCTAATGTTTTTTTACCAGGGGAGCTTGTTGGATTGTTGCGAGCGGAACGAACAGGGCGTGCTTTGGAAGAAGCTATCTTTTACCGAGCCGTATTATTGGGAATAACGAGAGCTTCTTTGAATACTCAAAGTTTTATATCCGAAGCAAGTTTCCAAGAAACTGCTCGAGTTTTAACAAAAGCCGCTCTCCGGGGCCGTATCGATTGGTTAAAGGGCCTAAAGGAAAACGTGGTTCTGGGCGGAATGATACCCGTCGGTACCGGATTCAAAGGATTAGGACACTACTCAAGTCAACAGAAGAATATTCCTTTGAAAAAAAAAAAGAAGAATCTATTCAAAGGGGAAATGCATAATATTTTTTTTTACCACAGAGAATTAGTGAATTCTTGTGTTTAAAAAAATTGAAATGATAGACCAAAACTCTAGTTTAGTTAATTTTAAAACGGATTCCTCCTATTTATATGGTCTAGAGTTATTACCGGTATTTTAAAGAAAATAAAGAATAGAAAAGAATTGATGGTTTGACTTGTGTCTCGAGGAGAAATTCGCCGTCAAAGAGAAGGTTCCGTCGGAACACTTATTTATTTCGAGATACCTCATCTCTTAAAAAAAGCGAAAATGTGAGGAAAAATGACAAGAAGATATTGGAACATCAATTTGGAAGAAATGATGGAAGCAGGAGTTCATTTTGGCCACGGTACTAGGAAATGGAATCCTCGGATGTCACCCTATATCTCTGCAAAGCGTAAAGGTATTCATATAATAAATCTTACTAGAACTGCTCGTTTTTTATCAGAATCTTGTGATTTAGTTTTTGATGCGGCAAGTAAAGGAAAACAATTTTTAATTGTTGGTACAAAAAATAAAGCCGCTGATTTAGTAGCATGGGCTGCAATAAGGGCTAGGTGTCATTATGTTAATAAAAAGTGGCTTGGGGGTATGTTAACGAATTGGTCTACCACAGAAACGAGACTTCATAAATTCAGAGACTTGAGAATGGAACAAAAGGCGGGAAGACTGGCCAGTCTTCCTAAGAGAGATGCAGCCATGTTGAAAAGACAATTATCTCACTTGCAAACATATCTGGGTGGGATTAAATATATGACAGGGTTGCCGGATGTTGTAATCATCGTGGATCAGCTAGAAGAATATACAGCCCTTCGAGAATGTATTACATTGGGAATTCCAACGATTTGTTTAATTGATACAAATTGTGACCCCGACCTTGCGGATATTTCTATTCCAGCGAACGACGACGCTATAGCTTCAATTCGATTAATTCTCACCAAATTAGTATTCGCGATTTGTGAAGGCCGGTCTAGCTATATAAGAACTCCTTGATTCATAAAAAAAAACGATAAGAATTACTGGGGATAGGTTGTGATTGGTTGGTATTATATATGATTGAAGTAGACAAGTCGATAGAGCTATGATTGAATCAAAATAATATTTTTTTAAGGTTATCTTTCTGTCAGAGGACAATATGAGTGTTCTATCATGTTCAATCAATACAATAACTGGATTTTTTGATATATCCGGTGTCGAAGTCGGCCAACATTTCTATTGGCAAATAGGCGGTTTCCGAGTCCACGGCCAAGTACTTATTACTTCTTGGGTTGTAATTGCTGTCTTATTAAGCTCAGCCACCATAGCTGCTCGTAATCCACAAACCATTCCGAATAACGGTCAGAATTTCTTTGAATACGTTCTTGAATTCATTCGAGACGTGAGCAAAACTCAGATTGGAGAAGAATATCGTCCTTGGGTTCCCTTTGTTGGAACTTTGTTTCTATTTATTTTTGTTTCTAATTGGTCAGGGGCTCTTTTACCTTGGAAAATCATACAGTTACCTCATGGGGAGTTAGCCGCACCTACGAATGATATAAATACTACTGTAGCTTTAGCTTTACTCACATCAGTGGCTTATTTCTATGCGGGCCTTACAAAAAAAGGCTTGGGTTATTTTAGTAAATACATTCAACCAACTCCAATTCTTTTACCCATTAACGTTTTAGAAGATTTCACAAAACCTCTATCCCTAAGTTTTCGACTTTTCGGAAATATATTAGCCGATGAATTAGTCGTTGTTGTTCTTGTTTCTTTAGTACCTTTAGTAGTTCCTATACCTGTCATGTTTCTTGGATTATTTACAAGTGGTATTCAGGCTCTTATTTTTGCAACTTTAGCCGCAGCTTATATAGGCGAATCCATGGAGGGGCATCATTAACTCATTAAAAAAAAAGAATTTTTTATTTTATCAAGTCAATATATGTTTAAAGCTACTCTAGTAATAGAAAGTAATATAACAGGGAGAGGAGAGAGGCAAACGATTAGTCTAGAAAAGTCGAACTGGGTATATGGAATCACATGGTTATAAGTCAACTCGTGTCGATGTTTCACTTCAAAGAAAGATTCTAGAATCCAATTGAATTGAAGGCAGAATACCGGGTTTACGTTATGTAAGAAAGACATGTATATTAGATATTTGCTAGTTATATATGAATTAATATTAAGCTCAACTTTAATTTATTTTTATGAGACTGAGTGATCAATTAAATTAAATAAATACAATAAACTAATAGGGTCGAAGAATTCAAAGACAGTAAAGACTCAACAACTATAAAGTGAAAAGTATAAATCCTTTCTGATGATCTGATGAAGTATTCTTTTTTTTATTCGGAGTTTTTACGGACTTTGACTGACTAAATCTTAGTCGTTGGAATAATTTAGTCATAATTTAGTCGTTGATTGTATCATTAACCATTTTTTTTTTGCGTGAGGAACTTATTATGAATCCAATTATTTCTGCCGCTTCCGTGATTGCTGCTGGATTGGCTGTAGGGCTTGCTTCTATTGGACCGGGAGTTGGGCAAGGTACTGCTGCAGGCCAAGCTGTCGAAGGTATTGCTAGACAGCCCGAAGCAGAGGGTAAAATACGAGGTACTCTATTGCTTAGTTTGGCTTTTATGGAAGCTTTAACAATTTATGGGTTAGTTGTAGCATTAGCTCTTTTATTTGCGAATCCTTTTGTTTAATCCTAATCGGAAAAATACATAGTTTTGTTGGACTTGACGCTTGCCTGGTTGCTTTTTCGCAGTATACCAATATTACGCTCCTACAATGACTTATGCGTTGATAAAACTGGGGGGGTGCTGATTTTAGAAGGAGTTAATTATTGTTACCGACTCGCTTCCCCTCCTTAGGAAAGAAA